AATTCAATTGCAGTTGCGGAGGAACGCTAAGAAGCAGTTTTCCATCTTCTTCAAGTAAGTCAAAGCGGTGAAAGCCCGCAGTATCTGCCAAGCCAGGTGAAGTTGATCTAGTTGCAGTTGGAGTTGCTGTCGGTGCAGGCCAGTTTTCAAGCCTTTTTAGAAAAGAAGTATTAAGCTAAGCCCATGCAATTGCAGTACTTTTTAATATCTTCATCCTCTAGGCCTGTCCTTCGCCTTGAAGCAAGCAGGATAGCAAGCGGGTAAGCTGGAGTCTTCCAAGCAAGTGAAAGCCAGTCTTTTTTATAATCTTTTGTGTCCACTGTGTTTGCGAGTTTCAGTCCTTCTTTTTTGCTTCGAGCTCGAGTAATCTCATCCCAAGAAAGCGCCTGATAGTAGGATTATGGAGAGCGAGCCAGTAATCATTATAAAGTATGGCAAATCTCTTTTCGAAAGAGTGGACTATGCCCTTTCTATTTAAAGGCATTTTACTAGGTCTTTTTGAAAAGTGAAAAGGCGGAATAAGGCGGGGATAGGCCCAAGGCACTTACATATGAGCGTTCCACTCTCGCTAATCAATGCTTAGGGTCCATCATTGGATAGAATACCTTCCATTCACTCTGGATATGAAGTACTACTCTTCAAGGAATGCGATGCCTACTGCAGCTATTATAAGGCGCAGAGGGAAGAACTCGCTATAGGCTCAGTGTAGGAGTGTTTACTATTGTAATTGCTACTTCTATCGAGTGGTAAAAGGCTTCATCAAATATGAGTTCTGGTCCATCCATTCTTGCTATCAGACAGCTGAACTACCTCTTTCTTCCTCCCGAGCCGTCCAGTGAAAAAGCCTGTCTTAGCTTAGGAGAGCCATCAGACAAGGTCAATCCAGTTGAAGTGAATTCTCTTGCAGTGACAGTTGGAGAAAAAGGGTAAGCCTATCTAGTTGGAATACAAAGGATAGGTGTAAGATGTGGGTATGCTTCTCTTATCCCCGGTCAATCTATTTCTGTTTCTGGGAAGTCATTTCTATGGTAGAACTAATTCTTTACGTGGTAGGTCTAAGCCTTTTTTTTTACGTGGGAGAGCTAATTTTCTTTCTTTATCTGGTCTAGAAAGGCTAAGGAAGGATAAATATTTGTTCTTGGGGAGGCCATATAGATAGCTCGGGAAAGACCTTTCAATTTCAGAGGGAAATAAAAAGCTTGATAATCAGATGGGACAGAGTTATAACACGGGGACAATACCATATTGCCTCGAAAGGAAGAACATCAAGGGGTAAAAATGGCTACTAGTTCGCTGGCTTTCCATCCATATTCGATGTCTATCTCTAGCTTGCAAAAAACACTACTGCTTTCAAAAGCGCTTACACAAGGGCATACCAATGGAACTGAAGGTCCAGATAAAAAAAAAGGAAATATGAAAACTAGGATATTCTCTAGGCAGGGCTGGACTGGAAATGGCTAAAGCTCACATGCCCAAAAAAAGATAACTTCTACTGAATCTCTAGATGTAAATGACTTAAAAGAAAAGGCTTTCTCACTGGCAAGCTACTATTGGGAAGGCCAGTAAAAAGCACTCCTACCAGAAATGACTCCGGAACTAGGAATAACATGGAGCGAAGGAGAATAAGGGGACACTGCCACTACTCGTACTGCTACCAAGACTGGCACCCTCCTCTCTAGCTTTCCAGCAAGAATGGACCTATCCTCTACTCTTGTCTTGGAAGTATGGTTTGCGAGCTTGACTCATTTTACTTGCCCGAATAGAGAAAAGCGTATTAGATAAAGTAGGTTTTTTCGCAGATAGAAGGAGGTCTATTCCCGCACTGAATCAGTACCAAAAAAATAGTGAAAAAAGCATTCTTATTTCGCTAACGCGCCTTAGGAAGGTAAGGAATTCTCTTTAGATTGTTCGCTTCTTAGACAGCGAAGGAATGATACGAAAATAGCCCTGGCTTGGAAATAGTTAGCTCGTTACGCTTAAGGGGAGTACTATCGGCACAGGTGGAAAGATGGTACGGGGGAATAGTCCATGGAATGGAAATAGTGCTTCCTGTCCCTTTTCAATACTCCTTTGCTCGCTTCCTCACATTTAGAGTAGAGGAACTACTAAAGGAGACAGCTTTTAAGGCTTGTTGAAAGAAGAGGTATTCCTACACTACAGGTTTTGTTTTCACTTTATTGGCTAGCTTTTGCTCATAAAGAGCAGGAAAAAAAAGAAGAGAGACCCGTATGGGACTTCGCAGAAGAGCTTACAATCCACATTCTCTAGTCTTCCACCCTTCAAAACCTTCTGACCTCTAGTTAGATTGCAAAAGAAAGTAAAGCAACTCCAACTTCCACTTCAACTGGATTGGCTAGCGAAAAGGGATAAAAACCCACATGGAAGGATTTAGCAATAGCAAAAAAGAAATATGCTAAATAAAGAAAACGAAATATCTATTTTATCAAAGCATGCTGACTTGAACTAGCTTTCTCATACGAGAACAAAGCACTTTCACTGGCTGTAAGCTTTCCTTTCTCACAAGAGATTCAGGGGAGCACTAGAAAAAATGCAAGGCTGGCAATTGCCACTATAACTAAACTGGCTGTAAGAGCTTAAGTCCCAAGAATCTTTCCCCTGGCTTTCCTTGTTAGCCTAAGATCCATACTTTAAAAAGCGATTGCTGTTACGGGACTTTGAAATAAGTCACTTACTTTTGGTGTAAGAGAAAGAGACAGGGACTTAAGCTGGCTTTAAAGGATATTTTTATGTTAAACTGCTTCTTCTCTAGCCTGGCCTACCATCGAAGGTAAATGGCATTCTTTTTGCAATTTTTTGTACAACTCTTTTTCGCTCGCCAGGAGAAGTCATTATCTTAGGTCTAGCCTAAAAAGAAAAACTGTAAGGAAAAATAGGCCTTAGGACCGCGGGGGACAGGGACGAAGACTAGAGGTATTTATTTCCCTGCCAAAATCCTATCTTCGGAGTGACCATGAACACACTGCTTGAGACCCTTCTTTCGTGAGACAGTTGTGATTCCGCTTTCACTAATAGACAGATGGGATACTGAAGAAGAATGACTCTCTTAACTGGCCCAAGGGTTAAGGCTAGACGCACCTCTTCTCACGCATACGCTAGGCCCCTTGCCTTTGTCCCTTAACTGCTGACAGCAAGCATTCCTCCCATTGCTAGGAGATCTATACTATTGGGCTACCTTGCTAGGCACCTCTTATAAGTCACTTTCCTTCCTTCCACTCTACGTTCTAGTTTTCTTTACGGACCAGAATAAGAAAAAAGGGGAATTTGGTATTATCAGTCATCCCATTCCGTTCCAGTTGGCACTAGTAATGCCGCATCCCGCTCTTCCTTCTTATTGATAGCAAAGGGCCTTCTAATTAGCGTGCTTAACACGGCAAGATCCGAGATCAGATCTACGGGATTTCCTGCTTACCCGCTACCCTTTCAAACATACTTTTGCCACCGGTGTGAAGGAACTTCTTGCACATGGGGAAGGAAAGCTGTAGGAGGGTAGATCTATGGCATCAGTCGAAGACTAGGTTGCATCATATAGTTGAATAGGTTGCCAATCAGATAAAGGCAATGAAATTTGAGATACAAAAAGAAAAAGGAAAGTCACATTGTTCATCAAAGTTACACTCGTTATAATGTTCTTTTCCTATAGTTTGTGAATTGAATTCACGTATGGATTGCCTAAAAACATTTATGCTTTCGAAACCGCTTTCCGGGGCTTTTCATAGTTTTACCAGGAAAGAGAAATAAGATGTGACCAAGAAGGGCTTGAGTTGAAAGAATGGCTCCTGCTGAAGAAGAGTCACTCACCCCTCCGCCAATCCTTGCCTTTTTTCTGTATTAAATGTAAATGGTTGAAAACTGCTACTTCTACTGGATAGCTGGAAACTAGAATTGAAAGAGAATCAATGGCAACTACCAATGGCTGACTTACTCCAGCATTGCTTTGATAACTTAACTTGCTTGCTACTTAGGGACTCTAACTCTAACCCCTATAACTATAATATAAGTCGAACTCGCTCGCAGGTATGGAGAAATGGAACTCCATGTAAGCTTTATCCAATTGGCTTACAAGAAAGAGGAATGGCACGGGAAAGAGATGCCACTCTATTTGTAAGGGCAAGAACTGGTACTGATACAAGGGCCCCACCCCTCCTGCTAGACTGGCTTCCACTTCAGATATTCCTTTTTAAACACCGAAGAAATCAAACACTGGGAAACTCATTTCTGCATTCCCCTTCCTCTTTTACTCAATATCTCCCCCTGGCTTTCTTCATAAGAAGAGTGGAATTCATGCGCTTACTTATGGACAACTCCTACTCTTTCTCGCTCGAAAGCAGAAGCACTTCAAATGTACTAGTAAGGAACTAAGACGGGATGGCTTGCATTTGACAACTGAAAAAAGGGGGACTGCTTCAAAAGGCAGAAGGAATACCAAGGACTTGAACTGCAACTCCAAAAGATATATCATCTTACTTAAAGATAGCTCGGATGAATCGACACAGAAGGCCCTTAGATTATTAGACCACTTGGCTTGTTTAGATCGGAGGGAGCAGTGGGCCCGTTAAACACGCTAGGATAAAAAAGGTAGGCCTTTAGGATTTACTGTTAGCTCCTTATTAAGGTATTAGTATAAAATGGGAGTGCTCGTAACGTTATCCACGATATTAAGGTGAGGGTATTACTACTCTCTCTTCTCTTGAGAGTCTGGGTTGCAAGCTTGACCTATACCCTGCAAATATCAAAGCAGCTATATAAACATCCCTTGCTGGCTAACTTTATGCTCCATTGCTTTCAAACAAAAGCTAGACAAGGAATTTGCACTTATGAATAGATGGGCAACTCCTGGTTATGCGGAGGCTTCGGCTTCCACTCTAATTGCATAGTCAACAACTGGCACTGGATCTAAAACTGACCGAAAAGGCAACTCGACTGCACCGACATCCAAGGCAACTCACTCAAGAGCAATTAGCTCAAAGGTTCTGACACCAGGATCTGTAAGGCTAAGGCTTTGAGCTGAAAAATGTAGCGGTGAGCCCTTCGTTAAATGCTAAGCTGTTGTTTTCCTTAACTCGCTGGAATGAAACTCTAATTAGAATAGGTAAGGTCAGTAAAGTAAGGTCAACCGGGTATCGTAATCGTAACCATATCACAGAGAAAATGGATTTCTCATTGAAGGGATTGATTTCCGCTACTTTATCTGTATCTGTCTTTTATGGATCTGCGGAGGAACCAAAACTAAGTAGCCTTAAAATCAAAGTGACGTTCCTGGAAGGTACCATGTCGATACGTGCACCCCATTTTATTTCGAATATAGAATCGCTGTTCTTTCTCATTATAGAGTGGAAGAAGCTTTTGCCCCCTTAACCCCTTCCATTTTTTGGATGGGTTGATGTTACTAAGAAGGATCTTTTTTATAGCTTCGAGCTGGTCTAAGCCTGGATTGAGAGTTAGATCCTATCCCCCTGGGGATAATTTAAGGTAGTCTTTTCCGCTGAAGCGACAGAACCAACTGCATAGTCAAAAGAAGCAGCTGGATCAATGGCTTAAACTACTGCTTCTTCAACGCTTCTCCGGCGACTGCCAGCAGGGTCAACTCGCTTAGCTCACACTGGATCTCTATCCCGATCTTTAGCTACAATCCTTGACGTTGGTTGATTTGCCGGGTATGAAAGGTATACTGCTGGCTTGGTGGATATCGCCCTATCTAGAAGGGGGCTTGAACAGAGGGCCGTGGTTGGGTCTGACGAAAGGTCCCATCTTGAGGGATCCTCCGTAAGACCTCTGCAGTACAATCATGGATTGGACGTAGCAACCGCTGATTTACATAGTTACCTATGGCGAATATCCTTATCCTTCTAGGACGCCCTTGGCTTTATGACCTTGATGTGACTAACCATGGTAGGTAGAAGACCCATGTCTTTAAGTATAAGGGCCAGAACATTATCTTTACACCTGCCAAGCCATCAGGAAAAGACAACAGGTCCAAGCGTAGATCTTCCCCTCAGGTTCCCAGTCTTCACATTTTGAGTCATAGAGCCTTCGAAAGGGAAGGGCAGAAGAGTAGATGCTGGTTAGCTATTGTAGCTAGGGATACTCTTCCAGATTTCACTGAGTCTAAGTCTGATTTACCTCCCGAGGTACGTAAATTGTTAGAGTAGTTCCTTGATGTCATGCCTAAAGAGCTTCTTAGTGAATTACCACCCATGAGGGATATCCAGCATGCTATTGATTTAGTTCCTGGTCTCAATTGCCTAACCTTCCACATTATAGGATGAACCCTCAGGAGCGCGCTGAGTTAAATAGGCAAGTGGAAGAGCTTCTAGCGAAAGGTTTTGTTGGACATAGTCTTAGTCCTTGTGCTTTATCTGCCCTATTTACATCTAAGAAGGATGTGTGTAAGATAGTATAGCCAAATTCACCGTTAAGTATATGTTTACCATCCATAGGCTTGAGGATATGTTCGATTTGTTGGCTGGTTCTAGTTGGTTCTCCAAGATAGACTTGCGCAGTGGTTACCACCAAATCCGCATTAAGCCAGGAGATGAATGGAAAATTGCCTTGTTGACCCAAGATGGTTTGTATGAATGGTTAGTCATGCGTCCAATGCTCCCAGCACCTTTGTGAGGGTTATGATCCATGTCTTACAATCTTTCATAGGCAAATTGTTTGTGGTCTACTTTGATGACATCCTTTGGGATAGCAGGGAAGGCTAGAAGGAAGGGATTGAGCTTTCACATGGGAAATTGACTGTTTCAAAGAGGAGATGCGCGCCTTACCTTAGGCTCAATAGGGAATTTTCTCTATTCGGGTTAGGAGAAAGAGTTAGTTTAGTGTGGTTAAGCTGGGACACCAAGAATGGCTTAGTCTTTTGTTTCATCAGCTGTGATTTCCCGTGTTCAAAGAAGAGAAGTATCCTCTCCAATTCATCAAAACTTGTAAAAACATGCCTTGATGCAATGCAACAAGCTTACTCGAAATAAACCTCTTCGGGGTAGCTTCTCTCTCTCTCCCTAGGGTCGATTGCCCGTCTAGTGAGTTAGCGCTGAGACTTTATCTCCTTCACCCACCAGTCAAGTCAGGGCTGGTCATGGTGACAAGAAATGCTGTTTCAACTCAATATCTGTCAAGTTCTATTGTTTTGGCTAATGCCTGTGGCGTTGATTGAGAAGAAGTAAGAAGTGTGCCTGATCGCAGCGAAGGAGTCACAAACCTTCAACTCATCGAGGAAAAGCCAATCTTATCTTTCTCTCTCTCTGAGATTTGCTCTTGACGTAGTGGCTACCACCCATTTCTCTAAGACTAAGATCGATAGACGAATGCGCCCCGTGATGAAGAGAAACTGATCTTCTGAGTCCCAGAGTCTTTTCTCACTTAGTCTGGAAACTCAGCGCTGAAAGCCCGATGTTCGACTTTGAAAGCGAAACCGGGTTTGTTTGTTGCCCTGAAATGCTAGAAGTTTGCGATATCGCTTCTCTTGGGCTAATGCTTGGTAGTGCCCGGACTTGCTTTCAACCCCACCGACCGTCAAAGAAAGGAGAGTGGCTGATTGAACACAATCAAGGCTTTGTCCCTCTCCGACAATCATAGTCTCAGTGGATGCATCTTGAGGGCATACTTCAACTGTGAACCTGATTGATTTGATTATTCTTTTTTCGACTTGCTTGATCTCACAAGGAACTGCTAGCGTCTGAGTCTATCCCAAATCCCTATCGTGAAATAGCTTAGAGAAAGCTCATGGGAAAACCACACTTTTCTTTATTCGGTTAGGTCAATAAGCCCCTAAGCTGGCCTCTGTCTTGTCCGTCTGAATGGGACTCCCCCAATGGAATGGTGTTAGAGCGGCTTGGCATTCCGCCCCTATCGCTAAATCAATGAGATACGTGGATCAAGAAGCTATCTTTATTTGAGCGGCTCTGCCTAAGGTCGAGTTACTTTCTATTGTTTTGACTTGAACGCACGTGACTCACTCGCCCGAAAGAGCGCTTTCACATACCTCAGATTCTCTTATTCATAGGCTAACGAGGAGATCCGGTTCTACCTTTCCCCTTTCTATGGGGTGGGACTGGCGAACACTCCTTGCTTCAGACCTCTTTGATTCGATAGTGGGACTCCTCGCTAATAGGGATTCCTCCTCTCCCGAGGGCCTGAACGCGCTATTGAACCTCTCGGTAAGGCCAAATGGCATTCCGCTACTGACCTAATCGACTGTTAGACCTCCGGACTGAGACAAAAAAAGATCGGAAAATAGAACATGTTCTACCCTTTCCTTCGATTGCTTTCATAAAAAAAAAAAGAATTTTGGAGATGAAATCCTGATTACATTACCGCGGGTAAAAATGGAATTAGAAAGAGCAAGCCAGAGCATAAGGTTATTCCATAACTTATAAGTCGGTGTAGGATTCAAAGGAGGACGTCTTGATGAAGTTCATAACGTCTTCCAAGCCAAGCTATCGACATCAAAATCTACATTTTCATAAGGACGCACTGGCACCCCCTCTCATGAGACTTTGAGTTGTGGGTCCTGTGTAGTCAAAATGACCGCCCAGCTATGGGGATTCTTTGCCAGCATTGATTCATAATCAAACCTTTTGTCATCACTCTTTCTGACTAAAAAGGGGGAATGGCGTTAATTCATTGACTCAAAGTTCTTATCCAGCGAAGGTTCTCTTAATAAATTCTCTTTGAGGATTTGCCACCATTCATGAAGTAGCTGGTTCGATAGTACCAGGGTAACTCGAAGCCAAGGTAAGCTAATAGGAGAGGAAGATCCGCCAAACGAGGAATTAGCCATAGAAGGCCTTTTTGTTTGGGCTGGTGGGCTGATGCTCCTCTGAACTCGACTTCCACTGCCTCTCCCTATTGTTGGTGACGAATAGAGATCTCGTCTCGGGAAAGCGCACCAACCAAACCAAATAGTAGTAGTTGAATCTCTAGCTTTTCGGTTCGTGATAGGAATGAACTGCTGCGATTCACTTCTTCTCCTGCCAATCCTTTGTAAAGCGGTATGCGGAAGGACTCCTCCTTTTGTAGCTTGCCAGGACAGTGTGTGATGCTAAAGTAAGGACTCTTGCCTAGTAGCCAACTCGAAGGGGCTTATAGCAAGGTGATCCGCTCTTCTGCATAAAGATGTCGAAGTGCGAGTTATGCAGCACGAGCAAAACTATCTCCCATTAGCGGTTTCCACACGACGAAATGCCATCCTTATAGGTCTTTTCGGTTCAGAAAAGGGGATGGAAGTCAATTCTATAGTGACGTTCTAGCTATGTCGAAAATAATACAAGTTATCTTCCCTGAAAAATTCAATAGAGCTTATAGAATCAAAGAACGTTGAAAAAGCAAAGATTACGGCTTTAAAGCTGCATCTCTTTCTTTCGGAGACCGACTTGATAATGGTGCTTGCTGCCCTACGGCTTGCCGACTGCTTGCTTACAGCCGAAACCAGCCTGCTTGACCCCCAACCTTTACTGCCTTACAGTTCCCACTTGCTGGTCAATCCAAAGACCGGGACTCTTCTCTGACTGGCTGGCCTGATTGGACCGCTCTGCCTACTGGGCCTGGCTCGAAAGGAGAAAGAATAGAACTCGCTGTAAGGGATATAGACTAGCCTGCAATTGGCTCGGCTTACCTTTAAATTGGATAGGCTGGCCTTTTGTCGATTAATGTAAGGTATTATCTCTCCATAGATTTTTGTCTCCCACGCGGATATGACGAAGGAATCGAATATTATACACTTAGCTTATCACTCGAAACTCGAAGGCAGAGGCAGAAGCAAAGGCAACCTCCAGGAAGGCATAAATTAGGAAATTAGCTATTGGAAGGCTTGAAAACTCTCCTGCTCTAGCCGCCTAGCCTGATGCATTTCCCCTTGTAGCAATCTTCGTGGGAATTACCTGTAGTGTCATTCTAACTTGTATCAGTCTTTCAAGCAGTCTCTGTACCTGTCTCCGTATTCCTATTGCCCGTACCTCTATGGAGGGACTCTAATAGGCTTTCTTCCTCCTAGGGGGGCTTCCTCAAAAGAGCTATTATTTTAGTGTTGGTACCTATCTTTTAGAAGAGCTTCGTGCTTGCGCTTCAAATTGCTTTCAGAACTGCAAAGGGGAGAATAAAACAGTCTACTCGTTAGCGTTAATCTAGATCAAGTGAAAGCATACTTCTAGTGCCCCTATTTAGTTTAGTATTTTAAGGGCTGGGCGTTTCAGTGAGCAATCTAATTTCACAACCGCGGGAAAGAGATCACCCCCATTCAAGTCGTCAAGGGGTTGATAGGGTTTACTTATGATTTACCAAAAAAGTTTACCCCACGGAGCGGTAAGAAAGTAAAAAAGTAATCCCAGCATTACTAATAGCAAGGTGTAATCAGGTAATACAGTAAGAAAGTAAAGACTACCACTACTAATGCTACTACTACTAGAAAGGTAAGAAAGTAACTAGTTACCTCTCAAACAGCGGGAAAGCCGACATTACTATATAATGATAGATGTGCAGCACATTCTGTAAGGCTAACAACTCATTCTCTAACAGGAAAAGTAAAGACCTCATCTACCGCATCAACAGGTAATCCCGCATCTAATAAGGCAAGTTTCCTTCCCGGAGCAAAGCTACAAAACTACGCTATTCAAAGCAATCTGCCCAAGGAGGGCTAGCTAGTCTAGTCTAATGCTAGGCTAGGTGATTCCTCTCTATCAATGACTGAAGCTTAATCCAGAGAGAGAGCTCACTATACCACCGGGTTGGCCGCATTTGCTTATGAAAGAAGAACAAGAACAGCTTCTCCCGAGGAGAACTGAGCATAAGTCGGAGATCTTAGGGTAGTCACTCAAAAAGGAATTTCATCCCTCACTTCGTTCGTACCTTCTTGGCTTAGGCTTCCAACTGAACTTACTTTATGTCCATGCCGCCCGCCGCTAGCAGAAGCTAAGCGCTTTTCAAGCGCGCTAAAAAACGTTGCTTCTGTCGGCCTTTCTGTGCAAGAGTCCACCAATAGCGGAAGAGAGGGTTACCGTACATACAAGAGTCTTCCAGTTCTTACGTAAGCTTTTTCTTACCAGTCAAGTAGTACAACAGCTGTATCTTTTTTATAGCCCGGCGCGGCGGGTCGCCTTTTGAATTCCGTAGATAGAAGAAAGTATTAGAAGGAGTAGGTGAGTGAGTCCTCACTGACCTGAGCGATTTCAATCACCTAGCAGGCCTTTTATTTAGTAGGTAACATCGCCTAAGCGTATCATCAGATTTGACTTCGAAGGAAGGAACTCGAAGTTAGACGGCACCGTCTTGTGCAAGGCAACTACTGTTGCGCCTTCTATCATCTTATATCCGGTAGACTTGGTAAAAAAGGGCCCCGACTTCTTTCCAGAATTAGAGTTCGACCACAGCTGCCCCTTTTTTGGGGGGATCCAGTTCCTTGCCAACTATCGACCCCGATCTCTTTTCATTTGTTTTGGGTATTACCAAACCTAGCCTAGCCTTCGTCAATTACACTAAAGCGGAGCACCCAACTATGGGAAAGGCCCCCTTAAGGGTTAGGTTAGTCAATCCGGCCCGAGACGCGTTCGTTGACAAAACCCCCGTAGTAATGGAGACCTTTCAATAGAGCGGAGACGAACTGATCAACGAGAAAGAGGCCCTACTTACTACAAACGAATACACCACAAGATCGAACTGCACTCATCCCTCTCCCGCATCAAGTGCCCCCTATGTAGTGATTCTATCAATCATGTACGTAGGGGGGCACTCCATTCTGACTGGTATATCATAAAAAAAAAAAGAAAGCCGTTTGCACCAGGCGCACTGCGCTTTCCCTTGCCTAGATGTTCGCCTTTCTAAGTCAAGTAATGGTGACCCGCCCTGGAGCCTCGTAACATGTTGACGAAGACCTCCGAACTGAGGGTTCGATCAGTAGAGGGGACGACTTTGCCTCCCCGGAAGAAAAAGAGCCCCGCTCTCTCTAGCCGACTGATGCCGTTGATCATATAACTGAGAGGGAACGTGTCACATTAGAGGTAAACGATCAGAGATTCCTATAATCACCACGATGAGGCTGGTTCCTCTTTTAGTCTTCATTCATATTTATAGCTGAGAAGAAATGAATGCCGGTCTCTTTCTTTTACTGCTAACCCCAAGAAGTTTCTTAATGTTGATACTTTATGTTTCGTCGAGCCCCAAGGTTCAGGAGGTTCCTCCTTTGAGTGTGGGTTCAATTGGATGAATTCGTCAAGTAAAAGTCAACGTACATAGCAGCAAGGATGGTGCATCGCCTATTGTTCTCGCTCGGGAGCCAAAACGAAGACGCCTGATACCTACTGTACTGGACTTTTGACCAGACATTCTACCCTTGTCGAATCGGAACCAACCACCACTCCATTGCGCTCGAAGAGTTGAGCGGCCGGCAACTTCCGTACACAGATATAGATTCATTCTTCGTACCTGGTCCAACCTCACAACCCTTCGCGGGTTGGTCAGAAGTCAGTCTTGTTTGGTAAGACGAAATTGGACAAAGAAAAGAGAGTGCTCGACCGGAACAAAGACCGTAATTACATGGATAACGGCTCTTCCCCTTCTCCGTCTTTAAGGCTTTAAGACGACTTCACCTTCTCGTAGATGCTATCAGTGAGAGCTACTTTAGTATCCCCCGTTGACCTTCTTTTATAGATAGAATTTCAATGAGTGGAAACAAGCAACCTTACTAATAAAATGAAGATGCTTGTTGAGTAAGGCCGGCTTTAGATTAGAGCTCAAGCCCCTTTAATTTGATGAGAAGAAGAGGGGCCGCCCTCTTTTCCGCACCAATCCTTATTTACTACTACATCCTCTTTTTTTGGGTGTATAGCTCAGTTGGTAGAGCATTGGGCTTTTAACCTAATGGTCGCAGGTTCAAGTCCTGCTATACCCAAACCTACCTTACACTATACTATTAGTAAGGATGCGTAGTAGCGTTCAAAGATCACTCTTTGGCCCGAATAAGGAATGACCAAAAGAATGATGAAGGAAATCGACTGGGCGAAAGGGAACCAGAGCAGCAAGCACCAAAACCTTTTTCACAAGAGCTTCACCCAAGAGGGAAAGTCGACTATAGCAAGAACAGCTTATCCCTCGGGTTACTGAACTACTTTTCCTTGTCTTCCTCATACACTCTTCTCGTAGAGCAGTGAAGGCTACGCTTGCTCGAACATCCAACTCAAAAACCGCCCGCTTGCTTGCGAACAACAACTACCAGTTTACAGACCAGCTTCGGCTAAAGCCCCTATCTTGAATTCCAGTTCCCTACTGAATGAACAACTACAACTACTGAAACTAATCTACCTAGCTCAAGTTCCCATACCGTAGCTCAAGTTTACCCTTACTTAAAACCTGTCATCCACCTAAAGATAGCCAAAACTAAGGGCGTTAAGCACTACTTGCTTGTTAAAGGATTTCCAGTAGCTAACCGTAGACGCTAACTCGTATGCCGTTATAAGAGTTGATCTTCGAATTCGCAAAAGTAGCAATCGAAAATATAGAAAGTGTGCCGCGAAGGGACTAAACTTTGAAGATGGAAGGGCATGGATTATGGGAGTTCCGACCCCCAGAGGGAGAAGCTATTCTTCCTAACAGCGGATATGCGACACCTTTACTGGACTGCAATAACAATTGATGGATAGGAGCCTACTCTAACTAAGAGCAGCTTCTCTAGTGAATCGCATATGAAGGATATTTTTTTTACCTCTCAGGTCGGCTCTACTTCTTAGTCAACTAGTAGTCTTTAAGTCGGAAATCGCTTTCACATCTCAGACGACATCTGTACCAACAGACTTCTTCGGACACCTGTAAGGTAAGTCGCTACTCCAGCTGAGAGAACTCCAGATGATCCAGCTTATTGTAAGGATAGGTTAGCCCCTTATCCTTCAGGGGATGCAGCAAGACTACGTTCACATCGGAGTTCCACTTCTTCTCCTAAGAAAAGGCAAGTGCTTGAGAAGCAGCTGTTGTTGGAGTATCAACAAAATAAAGCAAATCCCTTAATTCAATATAAATATATGCTAGTTCTTAACTCAAAGCTCTATTACGCCTTATCAAAGGCATATTCTGCCTTATAATCTTATTTATACACCGTCCTATGAACTTCTAATTTACTATTAACTGGAAATAGCTGAACCAAGACTTGAAGTATCTTCACTTCCAATGACTTATACTATATATAAAGTATATCCACATTTGAATCCATTTCCATTCCCTTTGAAAGGAATCCTTACCTTTATGGAAAAGTTCTTAGCATAAGCAGCAGGAGAAAGAGTAAAAGGTAGCCCACGAAGGGACTAAGCAAGAGGAGCTGGAGCTGTAGTAGCTTCTGGTGTGGGAGCTGCTCTAAGAGAGCTTTATTTGGCTTTTGTATGACCGTCTTTCTCTTCCCTTCCTGTCTATCTCCTTCGGTCAGATAGTTCTGCTTCTAGTGCCGGAGGAGGGATAGAAGGGCAGTTTCAGAGTTCGAAATGTCTGAGCTTGGATGTTCCGCTTCTCTAATGTTATAATAAAGCTACCCAGCCCTTGCCCTTGGATGGTAGTCCAGGGAAGAAGCTATCTAGTGAGTTCGTTCAATAAAATGCTCTACTCTATTAAATTAAGGCTTTTAGGCATTAAAAGAAGCGGTAATAGGATGTGACACACTGAGGAATTCCTCGTCGAATGGAATGTAGCAACTAACTACTGGTAAGAAGAAAGTGAACATCTTAGAATACGTACAGTCGGTTCTATGCGGTCAGTTAGCTTAGTGAGCGGATCTAATTCCTCTGCTTGCGAAAAAAAAAAACTATTCCATCAATTAATGGAGGCCTCCCGACTGCGACTTCTTAAATAAAGTGGTTCCTCGGTCTTTTTAATGATTCTCGTGCAAGCAAGGGGTCCAACATTTTACTTTTTCGGCGGTTTTGAACTCTATTGTATAGTAGTAAGTTAAGTCAGGGAGTGAATCAAGGTAGTCGGTCAGTGAGCTGATTCTGCCGCTTTCAACAA